AATTTATTCTATATTAGTATTAATATAGAATAAATTTTTTTCTTTTTGTATGGATTATGGAACAAACATATCAATATGCGTGGATAATACCCTTCCTTCCACTTCCAGTTCCTATGTTAATAGGACTGGGACTTCTTCTTTTTCCGACAGCAACAAAAAGCCTTCGTCGTATATGGGCTTTTCATAGTGTTTTATTGTTAAGTATAGTCATGATTTTTTCGACGAATCTGTCTATTCAGCAAATAAATAGCAGTTTTATCTATCAACATGTATGGTCTTGGATGATCAATAATGATTTTTCTTTAGAATTCGGTTACTTGATTGATCCACTTACTACTATTATGTCAATTTTAATCACTACTGTTGGAATTATGGTTCTTGTTTATAGTGATAATTATATGTCTCATGATCAAGGATATTTAAGATTTTTTGCTTATATGAGTTTTTTCAGTAGTTCTATGTTGGGATTAGTTACTAGTTCTAATTTGATACAAATTTATATTTTTTGGGAATTAGTTGGAATATGTTCCTATCTATTGATAGGGTTTTGGCTTACACGACCTGTTGCAGCAAATGCTTGTCAAAAAGCGTTTGTAACTAATCGTGTTGGGGATTTTGGTTTATTATTAGGAATTTTAGGTTTTTATTGGGTAACCGGCAGTTTCGAATTTAGGGATTTATTCGAAATCTTCAGAAACTTGATTGATAATAATGATAATGAGGTCCATTTTTTATTTGTTACTTTGTGTGCCGTTCTATTATTTGCCGGCGCAGTTGCTAAATCTGCACAATTTCCTCTTCATATATGGTTACCCGATGCGATGGAGGGTCCTACTCCTATTTCCGCTCTTATACACGCTGCTACTATGGTAGCAGCGGGAGTTTTTCTTGTAGCTCGGCTTCTTCCTCTTTTCATACTCATACCTCACATAATGAATTTCATCTCGTTAATAGGGATATTAACAGTATTATTAGGAGCTACTTTAGCTCTTGCTCAAAAAGATATTAAGAGAGGTTTAGCCTATTCCACAATGTCTCAATTGGGGTATATGATGTTAGCTCTAGGTATGGGGTCTTATCGCAGTGCTTTATTTCATTTGATTACTCATGCTTATTCGAAAGCATTATTGTTTTTAGGATCTGGATCCATTATTCATGCAATGGAAACTATTGTTGGATATTCTCCAAATAAAAGTCAGAATATGGTTCTTATGGGAGGTTTAACAAAACATGTGCCAATTACCAAAACTGCTTTTTTATTAGGTACACTCTCTCTTTGTGGTATTCCACCTCTTGCTTGTTTTTGGTCCAAGGATGAAATACTTAATGATAGTTGGTTGTATTCACCAATTTTCGGAATAATAGCTTGGTCTACAGCGGGATTAACCGCATTTTATATGTTTCGGATCTATTTACTTACTTTTGAAGGACACTTAAACGCCAATTTTCAAAATTACAGTGGAAAAAAAAATACACCCTTCTATTCAATATCTCTATGGGGTAAAGAGGGTTCAAAAAGGATTAACAAAAATTTTTGTTTAGTAACCTTATTAACAATGAATAATAATGAAAGTGCTTCTTTTTTTTCAAAGAAGACATATCGACTTGATGAGAATGTAAGAAACATGACACAACCTTTTATTACTATTACTTATTTTGGGAATAAGAAGTCTTATTTATATCCTTATGAATCGGATAATACTATGTTATTCTCTATACTTGTATTGGTTCTATTTACTTTGTTCGTTGGATTCCTAGGAATTCCTTGGAATCAAGAAGGAGTGAATTTTGATATATTATCAAAATGGTTAACCCCGTATATAAACCTTTTACACCCAAATTTGAATAATTCAATGGATTGGTATGAACTTGCAAAAGATGGAGTTTTTTCAGTCAGTATAGCCTATTTAGGAATCATTATAGCGTCCTTTTTATATAAACCTGTTTATTCATCTTTTCAAAATTTAGACTTAATTAATTTATTTGTTAAAACAGGTCCTAAGAGAATTCTTTCGGACAAAATAATAAATGGTCTATATGTTTGGTCATATCATCGTGGTTACATAGATGCTTTTTATGCAACATCTTTAACAGGAGGTATAAGAGGATTGGCGGAATTCACTCATTTTTTTGATAGACGAGTAATTGATGGAATTACGAATGGGGTTGGTATTATGAGTTTCTTTGTAGGAGAGGGTATCAAATCTGTTGGGGGCGGGCGTATCTCTTCTTATCTTTTCTTGTATTTATCTTATGTATCCATTTTTATATTAATTTACTACTTTTGGAATCTATAAGAAAAATCTTTGATTTTAAATTTGATAGTATAAGAAAAATCTTTGATTTTAAATTTGATAGTAAAGAACTTTACTAGGAAAGAATGATTGGTTTTGAACAATAGATGTCTTTCACATCCAACTAAAACAATGAATAACCTCTTCATTTTAAAATGGCAGTTCCAAAAAAACGTACTTCTATATCAAAAAAGCGTATTCGTAAA